GTTGTTAATAGAACGAATCACACTTTTACCACTAAACTATACCCGCTACATATTCATTATTGGATATGAATGGACCATTTGTCCAGCACTATTTGGACAAAAAAGTAATGAGACGCAGTCAAGATAAAGATAGCATCGTAATCATTAAAATTCCAGCATTGACACGTATTTTGTTCCGACGTGGCCTTATACTAAATAATCTAATCTAATTACTAATTAGATTAGATTATTTAGTATATAGTATATAATAATGCTATTCTAAATAAACAATAACAATAAATTATAATTATAAATTTATAATAATGATATTATAGATTATATTATAAATCTATATTTATAAATATAGATTATATATTCTTATTTCTTAATATATTACATATTACAATACAATGATTACATTACTTTTTTTTTTATCTTCCTTTTTATCAATCTTGACTTCACGTGTCACATCAAATGAGAAATTTAAAATTTTGAATGGGGAGAGGTGGCTGAGTGGACTAAAGCGTCGGATTGCTAATCCGTTGTACGAATTTTTCGTACCGGGGGTTCGAATCCCCCTCTCTCCGACCCACCTGATCACTTGAATTTTTATAATTTGGAATAAATTTATATTATTTTTTTTTTTTTTTTTATTAAATTTTTATCTTTATCTAGTATCTATTCCATATTATTGATAGATTTACCTATGAAAAACTAAAAATGAATCTCATTTCTTTTTTTATTCCTCGCGACCGGGATTACGTCCCGGATCATTAGATAAGAATCCGAAGATGAAGAGAGAAACAAAGAATATCACTACTGTGTAAACAAAGAGTTTAAGAGTAAGCATTACACAATCTCCAAGATAAATAAGATCATTTATTTTAAAAAGGAAATAGATCACCTATTTTATGACACACACTATAAATTAAAAATTATTTTGATATGGCACTCTAAAAAAAAAAAAAAAAAAATAAGTTTTAAAAATTTATTTTCATATCTATAATTAGTTATTGTATGGGATTTTACAAAGGGAAGGTCAGAACAAAGGAAGAAATAAGCTGATCAAAAATCATCGCTCCCCTTATTAAAATTCAATTCAATATAAAATAAAATACCATAATTTTGCTTTTTGAATCGAGGGTTCCTAATGTCAAACTTATCCGATCTTATTTATTTATTTAATATTTATTTATTTATTGAATAAAAATATCATCTTTTTTTATCGAATAAATAACGAATATGAATTGAATAGAGATTTCTCTTTTATCGAAAACTTACGGCAGCTTGCCAAACAAAGGCTAAGAGAAAAAAGAGTACAGGGATAACTGGCATAACGTCTACGATTGGATTGAAAAAGGCATAAGCCTCGGGCAATTTGGCGAAGAAAAAACTACTTGAAGAAAGGTTAGAATTAAGACAGATACAGATTAAACTAAAGATATTAAACATAACAAACATTTTTTTCTTGTTCTTAAAAATGAAATTGAAATGATAATAAATTATCAGATTTGATTGAGTTGTTTTTATGAGATAAAAATAAAAAAAGGCATATAAAAGAAAAAAAAAATTCTTCTTTTTCTTTGACTTCTCCCCAATCAAAAATAATTCCTTACATTCTACAATCAAGTTAATTTAGAATACAAGGAATTCAACTTTCATACAATATCTTAACATCTTAATTGAATTCTATGTAATGATCAATGAATCTTTTTTATTCTATTTCGATTTTTATTCTATATCTACATGTGTAGAATCCTAGGGACAACATGTACTATAATGTATTTTGGTTGGTTATTGACGAATAACAAATATTTAGCTTAGTTTTTCTTAGACAAAATAAAAAATGGGGCGTGGCCAAGTGGTAAGGCAACGGGTTTTGGTCCCGTTACTCGGAGGTTCGAATCCTTCCGTCCCAGATCGTTTCCCTCATAAACGAGGGACTCTTCTCTAGTGAAATATAATTTCAATTAAAATAAGGAATTAAAAATTTTTCTGTTTAATGTTGGATACAATGTGATCCAATCCCTTATTCTTAAATATAAGAATGATTCTTAGAATCATGTCTTTCTTTTCATTCAAAAAAAAAATTTGTGTATCATTCTATTTATATTCAGGGTATGCTCGTATTACTCACTTCAATATGAAATGAGTTTTTTTTATATAAACTTTGTGTCCCATATCCATGAGATATGAATTTTCACATCATGCATTCTAAATACAAATGTGAAAGAAAGGCCTCCCTATTTTTTTTTTATCAAAGCCTAAAAGCGAAAAGGGCTATACTAATTCCGCTTCTGCATTCCATTTACTTGATTTTATGTAATTGATGTAAAGCAGAAGTCAAACAATTTTTTTTTTGTATAAAATGAACAAGGCTGATGCATATATGATATATATCACGATTATGTATTGTTTGTTATTTTATTGTGTTCTATATCAAACCTTTGTTGAAGTGATAAAAGTATTTGATTCTTAAAATATTCACGATTACTTTCGTTAACGATTTTTTTTATATGATATGGATACGAAAGGATCAGACTCCTTTTTCTCTTTCATCTTACCTTAAACGAGACTCATTATAATCCATAATAATTAAAACAAAGAAACTGTATTCTTAACCCATAATAATTAAAACAAAGAAACTGTATTCTTAACCCATCCCCTTAAAAAAAAAAAAAATAATATTCAACTGGAGATGGTAAATCATAAGTAAATAATAATATAATTAATCATAACATTATATAGTGAATCATAAATAATATCATAATTAAATAAAAAAATAAAATAATTAAAAATTAATATTTAATAATATTTAATATTTTTTGTTATTGAATATTGAAATGAAATTGAAATAGAAATATTTAGTTTAGTATATGATTACTATAGTTATAATTTTATATAATTAGTTCAAGTAGCTGAAAATCTTTAAGCCATTCATGGTGATTTCTTTTTCATTTGAATGAAAGTACAGTCAAAGGTTTTTTTTTAGTTTTTCATGTGATTTTCTTCATATGAAAAAATAAAAATATGGGGTTAATTCAAGTGAAATCCTTTCCGGACAAAAACTTATCTATCCATAGATAGATAAGTATGATATATTATATATCGGTTCGGCCAATGACTATTCATGATTTTATATTGAATCAATTGCATACGGTTCAAAATTAAAATATTAAAATATAAAGTAGAGGGATGTTATGGTAAAACTTCGTTTGAAACGATGTGGTAGAAAGCAACGTGCGACTTGAAGGACATGATTGGCTGTGGATTCTGCCATCCACCATTTTCTATAGGAATGAAGATGCTCTTGTCTCGACATAGTTTGTTCTGCTAAGAACCTAATTTCATTTGTCTTGGGTTGGTAAATTAAAAGACTAATGGTATAGCATATGGTGGAGCTCGAGAAAAAATGATTGATTCATTTATCGGGAGAATGATCTAGGGTTAGTGACAATCAATAAGTTAGACCAACTTTGTAAATAGATCATCAATAGAATATATAAATATAAATGGAAAATGTAGAGGTTAAAATTTTAACAAATTTTAAATAAAAAAAAAGTAAAATTTGTCGAAATTTTCAAACTGTTTTGATCAAAAGTGTATCACAAAGGAATCAATCTTTCGTATGATTGTTCCTTTTTTCATATAAAGAACAAAAGGTATGTTGCTGCCTTTTTGAAAAGGAGTAAGGATCACCAAAGTAATGTCTAAATCCAAAGATTTCACAAATCGTAAAGCAAAGACGACGAATTCCGGAACAAGGAAACACTATTTTTACTTGTCTCAACAATTGGATCAGAATGAGTAAAAAAATATATCCTAAAGGAGACAAAAAAAGAGGTTAGAGACAGCTCAAGAAATTATAAGGATTTCCTTTCAAACTCTTTCAAAACTAGCCAACTTGAGTTAGGAGTACGAATGATATTTATTTTTTCTGTAAAGAAAAGAAGAAAAAAAAGACTAAAATTATAGAAATTCTAGTCTAATTCTTTTTCTTTATGTGTCTTTCTATTTCTATTATCTATTATATATTCTTATTCATTTCTATTATACTATATTATACCTATATTATACTATTATACTATTATAATTATATTTGATATAGTTTAATATAGTAACTATATTAAATATAGTTTTAATATAGTTAATATAGTAATATAGATATAGTGATATAGATATAGTGATATAGTATAATTATAGTATAAATTATAAATAGAGAAAATAGAATAAAATAATCAATATTAATAATATAAATATAAATATTATAATATTATATATAATATTATATAAATATTATATAAATATAAATAATATTATAGAAATTAGAATCATCTTTTCTTGAGCCGTATGAGGAGAAAACCTCCTATACGTTTCTAGGGGGGGGGCATCCTTTATCTACATCTATCCCAATGAGCCATCTATCGAATCGTTGCAATTGATGTTCGATCCCGAAGAGAAGGAAGAGATCTTCGAAAAGTGGGTTTTTATGATCCTATAAATAATCAAACTTATTTAAATGTTCCTGCTATTCTATATTTACTTGAAAAGGGTGCTCAACCCACAGGAACTGTTCATAATATTTTAAGGAAGGCAGAACTCTTTAAAGTTTAAATAAAGAATTTCTAGTTTATTTTGATCAGAATAAAAGTCATGAATAGAAAAAGCTAGTACCTATCCTTGTATAATTCTTTATTCAAAGTTTGTTCTTTTCTTGTTCTATCCATACTTATCTTATTCTTACTTATTTATTTTATTTTTTATTTACTTTTTTTTACTTTTTCTTGTTATTGGAACCCCCCAGCAAGGGGGGGGGTAATCTTTCTTCTTGTATTGTACCTTTATTTATTTTTTGATTAAGGAAACACTATATTTTTTTTTCTATCTCTACCTTAAATTCCTTATTTTTTACGCTCAAATCTCTTATTTCTCATTTATGTTGTGCTAATCCAACACAATATTTAATTTTAATTTATTTATTTTTTTATTGTTATTGAAATTGAATTTTTTTTTTATAAAAAGTCCATTCATATTGACAATGGCGTATCTAACAGATATAATTATCTCCACTCCCTATATCTCCACTCCCTATTAGCATTTTCCTTCATTTTAGTAAAATGGATGGTTTTGCTGGATTTCCTCTTCTTTATTTTATACTTTATACCTTGTATACAAAAATAAAAAATGGATTTTAACTAAAAAAAAAAAATAAAATTTGGGTGGTTTGTCAATTTTCCAATTCTATTTTTAATCTCTTGTTTTTTGAACCGGATCTTCTTGATATTTTGTTGTTTAGATTTGTTTTCTTGCTAGTTCCATGTTTTGATGCAATTGTGCAGTTCAATTCAATTTATTTTTTTATTTTGATCATATCTACACATCATATAGATCCGGGTTGCTAACTCAACGGTAGAGTACTCGGCTTTTAAGTGCGACTATGATCTTTTACACATTTGGATGAAGGAAGGAATTCGTCCAGACTATTGGTAGAGTTTATAAAAACGCGACTGATCCTGAAAGGTAATGAATGGAAAAAAAAGCATGTCGTTAAATATAAATATAAAAAAAAAATTTAATAAAAAAAATAATCATATAAAAAAAAATTGAATACTCATAATGAATACTCATTATATAACATAAGAATTTTATTTTTTTTTTTTATTAAAAACTTTAAAATTTTAAGTTCAGTAAAGTATTTAAGTAGATTTTATAGTAGGGTCTAGTGAATAAATGGATAGAGCTTTGTGGCTCCAATTCGAGTAAGACGAAGAAAAAGTAACGAGCTTATCTTCTTAATTTTAATTTTAATGAAGACCCGATCTAATTACTAATTAGACGTTAAAAATGGATTAGTGCCTGATGTGGGAAAAGGTTCTCTTGTTAATTGTGAGTGGACCATTCTTTTTTTTCCTGAATCCTAATTATTCTTTATTTTTAATTGTAGTACGGATGTGTATAAGAAATAGTATACTGATAAAAAAAAAAAATAATAATTTTTTTTTCCAAAGTCAAAAGAGCGATCGGGTTGCGAAAATAAAAGATTTTTCCCCTTTTCCTTATTTTTTTTCTTGTTATTTTATATTGCTTTTATTGTTATTCTAGTTATATTAACAAGGGAACCCGATTGGATAAAAAGGGAAAGAAAAAAGATCTGTTGATTGGGCTCTATGTCTCCGGGGTATAGATTCTTTATTTGTTCTTACTTATTATATAAATTACGTTATTTACATGATAATAAATATCAATATAAAATATATATCAATATAAAAAGTATAAAATATCTATCTATCTATATTAAAATAGAAAAAATAGAATTAAAAAAAAAAATATATTATTAATATTAATATATTAAAATAAAATATTAAATATTTAAATATAAATATAATAATATAGAATAAAATAAAAATATTAATTTAGTAATAAATAATAATATATAATAAAAAATAAAAGATAAATCTTAAATAAATACTAATAAATACTAATAAATACTGTAAATAAATACTGTACTCTAGTATAATATAAATACTGTACTGTAGTGTATTAGTATATACATTATTTACAGTATTATTTATAGTTAGACTTTTATACTATAAATATACTATAAAAACTATAAAAGTATAGTATAAAGATAACTAAAAAAGAATATACTACGTATAATATATACATACGCCGTTCTGACCATATTGCACTATGTATCATTTCATAACAATAACACAAGAAGTGATTCCCTTTTTTGGTTTTATCAGTAGAAATGTACGTAAATGGCAGAAATTTAAAGATATTAAAATTAAAAAAAGATAGATTTTGGCAACAAAACTTCTTATATCCGCTACTCTTTCAGGAGTATATTTACTCACTTGCTCATGATCATAACTTAAATAGTTTTATTTTTTACGAACCCGTGGAAATTATTGGTTATGACAATAAATCTAGTTTCGTACTTGTGAAACGTTTAATTACTCGAATGTATCAACATAATTTATTGATTTCTTCATTTAATGATTATAACAAAAAAGAAATTTTGGGGCACAAGAATTTTTTTTCTTCTCATTTTTCTTCTCAAATGTTATCAGAAGGTTTTGGAGTCATTCTGGAAATTCCATTCTCGTTGCAATTAGTATCTTCTCCTGAAGAAAAAAAAATACCAAAATATCAGAATTTACGATCTATTCATTCAATATTTCCCTTTTTAGAGGACAAATTTTTACATTTGAATTATGTGTCAGATCTACTAATACCTCATCCCATACATCTGGAAATCTTGGTTCAAATACTTCAATGCTGGATCAAGGATGTTCCTTCTTTGCATTTATTGCGATTTCTTTTACACGAATATCATAATTTGAATAGTCTCATTACTTCAAATAAATTCATTTACTACTTTTCAAAAAGAAAGAAAAGATTCTTTTTGTTCCTATATAATTCTTATGTATATGAATTCGAATATTTATTCCTGTTTCTTCGTAAACAGTCTTCTTATTTACGATCAACATCTTCTGGAGTCTTTCTTGAGCGAACACA